TGGATGAAGACGACTCTTAATAGATATAGATGGCACCCCTCCTCCTTCCTTTTACCGTTGGGCTACATTTACATTTGGGGTAGATGAGCACCCTTGACTTGCTGCTTGACCAGATCCGGATTCGTTCTATGTCGTCTCAAAGACGTCCGGTTCCCAATGATTGATAAGCGAAGGTTTGTGGTAATAGATACCGGTCCCTTGTTGCAGCTCGGGATGACGCAAGGGCGGTTAAAGTCCTGGTGAAAGAAGGAAGTAAAAACGAGAGTTTTTAGCGTTAATGGGACGGGACTCTCTTAATCTCTTTCATCTTTCTATATATACTCCTTTCCTTACTTACTTTTTGAACTTGCTGCTCATCTTGCTTGAGATCGGTTCTTACGTCGATTAGGTTACCGGCTTGTTTAAAGCAACAATGGGCCCACGGCTTCTCGAAGCCAATCTCGCACTTGACACGCAAGGCAAGAAAGACCTGGCTTTCTTCAAAGGACAGTCAGAAAGGATCTTAGCCAACGGTGACCGGCTCAATGAGCACCTTTGGGCGATGGTTTTTCGATCCTCTCTCTCACTTGAAGAAAGATAGCCACTTTTATTATATACGCAATAATGATAGAGTTCTTTTTTCAGGATAAGGCTAAGGTGAACAAGACCCCAGACGGGTAGTTCAACATAAAATTCTTAGAATGCGGCAGCCTGAAGATGAACAGCACTTGGCTTGGCCGATTTAAGGAAACCTTTCGGAAGAATTCCGCTTTATAAAATTATCTCTTTATGTAAATGAACTATGGGGAATATATGACGAAATAGATTGGAATAGAACGAACCTTTGCATGTTCAAGACCAATCAGTGATCGACTCGGAGAAGGCAGCCACTTCACGAAGGCCAAGAGCGGAGGCAGCTATCCATAAATAGTTGATCCATTCAGGAAGTGGAGATCGATCGCACCTGATCGGTTCATGGGGGAGCCGCGGCAATCATTTCTTTCTGGAAGCTTCTAGGTGTTATCGACGCCCTAGCTTGGTTTGCTTTCGAGCTGGGATGAGTCAGTCCTTCGTTCAGATTTCAGATTCGCATATCAAGACCGAGTGGGAAAGGCACTACCCACTTTCTGGTGGGGGTACAGCCAATTCAAGATCCTTCTATAGTTGCAGATCGAGATGAATATGCTTCTTGCTTTAGAATAACACCTTGAAAACCGAATGAATGAACCAGCGAAGAAAACGTTAGGATCAAGGGCTGGTCGATCGGGAAAGAATGGGGGAATCGAATAAGTATAGCTCACTCTTATCTTATAAGGTAAGGCCTCTTGCTCCCTCTTTCCCAGGAGATCTTGGACCATGGGACCAATGGACCGAGTTTCTTCGACCAATGAAGACAGATGTGAAACCCTTACTCTCGGATCGTTACCAAGCGGAACTCCATTCATGGCGCGGGTACGCGATGAAGGTGCGTGCTCACTTCCTAGGACGGGAGGCCATGGACCAATAATAGCTCTTACTCGGCCCGGTCTCTATGCCTTGGCAGCGGAAGCTATCTTGCATTCCTTCTTCTATTCCCCGTTCTTTCTTTGGCACTTCTACTGGTTGTCGGTAATAGGTAGTCGGTAGGCGGCTTTTGACTCCACGAATGGACTGTCTGGCAAACAAACTGGTGGGCATAATACATAATAGTTGGATTACGGAAATTGTTCACCCAAAGAGCGGAGAGCACCTGCATTCGTTTCGGGCCAAGCAGGTCAAAAACGATAGTCGTCTTTTCCTTCGCGAAGAGATCCGGGGTCATTGGATAGGGTGAAAGGCTAGCTTCTGAATCACAGGTTCCTGGTTCAGATGCCGCTGCATCCGGTGCCGGTGCCAATCACTAAACAAGTCTGTGTAGCAGCTTCGGCCCCCTGACAGAACGGGGGGCTACTCTTTGAATGAAGTTCCGTCCCCTTACTTATAGTATAGGCACGCAGGAGCTCTTCTTAGCATCAGTTCCGTCATGCTTATAGGAGGATGCTATCGAGGAGCCTAACTCGCATTAACGTAGTTATCTCCTGTCCTGCCTATTACTATGAGTTGGGGTTCGTAGAGAACCCTAAAGAAGGGACCTTGCTTACTAAGACTGTTTCAAAGTCTAGGGGGTTTACCTACTCGACCGATAGGGAGATGGTCCTGAAGTTGCCTCACATGGTATGGGCGTAAATAGCGCCTCTAGGCCAAGTCAAGTATAACAGCGGATATGATTTCCACATGCCAAACCAACCCCAGACGCTTATTTTACTTGAAAGCCTGAAGCTGATTCAATCTCGTAGCAGCTGTTGATTTTGATTGTCTTGTAGCTGATGAAGCTTTAATTTTGAATTTAAAGCCTAGAACTGTGGAGTGGTGTGTGGGACTCGTGTATGTAGTAGTAGCTAGACTCCGCGTGCCAGCTTCGCTCCCCCCACATTTGTAAACCAATATCCCGTGGTAGACTGACGCTCATCTAGGTCTCCTGCTAAAAAGCATAGGAAAAGTC